GAAAGAAAATCAAAATATAGATTATAGAATAGAAGGGATTTATATGTCTACAAAAAATTCTTATTTTTTACTTTTTTACTAGGAATCCCTGTTTGTTGGATTGAATTAGTTTCATTAGAGTCGCAAACTGAAACTTATAATAAACTCTTTCATTTTCTTTCATCAAAAACTTCTTATTTTTTTAGTTATTAGAAAGATAGAAAGAATATAAGGATAGGAGAATAATAATACAATTTCTTAAAGCGGATTATCATACATATTCGTGTAGAGAATAGATAGACTTCGTTTAGTTCTCATTCCTTGCACTTATTAACTACTTCAATATTCTTCAATATTCTTTATAATGGTTTATAATAGATATACTTATCATAAGATATCTTTATAATAGGTACAAATATTAAATCGAGGTACCCATTCTATGACAGATTTGAATTTACCCTCTATTTTTGTCCCTTTAGTGGGCCTAGTATTTCCGGCGATTGCAATGGCTTCTTTATTTCTTCATGTCCAAAAAAATAAGATTGTCTAGATCCGATGGGACAAAATTTCTTCAATTTATTTCAACATTGGACCATAATACAGAATACAGATATTTTTTTAGTGTAATTTGATATGATACGTGGCTTTTTCCAAAAACAAATGAAAGAGCTGCTATGCATGCGGATACATGATATCCGCATAGCAAAAATGCCCGTATATTCGGGTATTTCCGGTTCCAAATGATCAGCAAATATTTTTATGATAGAAAGTCAATGTATCTAACCAATTACTCCTACTGGTTCATATCAGAATCGTGATAGTTGATGAAAGTTATTTTGGCATCAAGAAAAGTAAAGTAAAATTGCTTTTTGTTTTTTCTCAATTCCAACCGAATGCAACTGGATCTAGTATAGTATGAACTGGCGATCAGAACATATATGGATAGAACTTATAACAGGGTCTCGAAAACTAAGTAATTTTTTCTGGGCCTGTATCCTTTTTTTAGGTTCACTGGGATTTTTAGTAGTTGGAACTTCCAGCTATCTTGGTAAAAATCTGATACCCGGATTTCCGTCTCAGCAAATCGTTTTTTTTCCGCAAGGGATTGTGATGTCTTTCTATGGGATCGCGGGGTTATTCATTAGTTTCTATTTGTGGTGCACAATTTCATGGAATGTAGGTAGTGGTTATGACCGATTCGATAGAAAAGAAGGAATAATGTGTATTTTTCGTTGGGGATTCCCCGGAAAAAATCGTCGCATCTTCCTTCGCTTCTTTATGAAAGATATCCAATCAATCAGGATGGAGGTTAAAGAAGGTCTTTTTCCTCGTCGTATTCTTTATATGGAAATCAGAGGCCAAGGAACCATTCCTTTGACTCGTACTGATGAGAATTTGACTCCACGAGAAATTGAACAAAAAGCTGCCGAATTGGCCTATTTCTTGCGCGTACCAATTGAAGTCTTTTGAAATGAACCGAAGAATATTTTATACTCATAATGGAAGGAACTCGCTCATTTTTTCTTTACAAGTTTCTTCGGAATGTTCGTTCGAGCAAAAAAAAACATGTTAGATTCCATTTCCTCGTTCCGTTGGCGCAGCGGATCGCATAGAATGAAACAAAAGTAGGAGAACGTATATGGGACAACTCTAATAAACTATAATTAAGAAGAAAATTTTTTCTATATAAAAACCCATTTTGTACGCGTATGGGGTCCAATTTTCTTCTTTTATTTATACTAGTAAAAAAGTCTCAATATGAATTCATCAAATATCCGAATATTTCTTTTGTAATATGGAATTGATCTTTTTAGGCCCGAGATTTCGAATTTCTATTTTTTCTATATTCCTTCTGGATCTAATTCGCGCTTTTGCTTTAGAGAAATATCAGATAGAATTGACAAACGAAGCTATTCATTAACAATTCACAGATACAAAATGAAAAAAAAGAAAGCATTTACTTCCCTCCCCTATCTTGCATCTATAGTATTTTTGCCCTGGTGGGTCTCTCTCTCATTTCAAAAGAGTCTGGAACCTTGGATTATTAATTGGTGGAATACTAGGAAATCTGAAACTTTTTTGAATGATATTCAAGAGAAAAATGTTCTAGAAAAATTCCTAGAATTAGAAGAACTATTCTTGTTGGACGAAATGATAAAAGAATACCCGGAGACACATATACAAAAGCTTAATATAGGAATACACAAGGAAACGATACAATTGGTCAAAACACACAATGAATATCATCTCGATATCATTTTGCATTTGTCGACAAATTTAATCTGTTTCACTATTCTAAGTGGTTATTTTATTCTAGGTAATGAAGAACTTGTCGTTCTTAATTCTTGGGTTCAGGAGTTCTTCTATAACTTAAGTGACACAATAAAAGCTTTTTTGATTCTTTTAGTTACTGATTTATGGATCGGATTTCACTCTACCCATGGTTGGGAACTAATGATTGCTTCGATCTACAATGATTTTGGATTAGTGCATAACGATCAAATAATATCTGGTCTTGTTT